ATAAAAGAAGGCCTTGGACTCGTAATGGATCTTGAAGCACTATTTCTGCGTCTCCCTGACCAAAACCTCCTACATTTGGATTACTTGTTAATGGTTGATCAAGCTTGATGGATTCACCTTCTGAAACAAGAAGTTCCGGTCCTGGAGGTATAATATCAACCACTTGACGTCCTTCTGAAGCATCAACTATGGTTATTTCATATCCCCCCTTTTCTTTACGTGCTATTCTGCTTACTATACCAGCAGATGTAGCATTATAAACTGTATTGTTACTCTTGCTACCATCAGGATAAATCTGACCCCTTCCCCTGTTCCCACCTACATATATGGGATATTTTAAGAAGTGAACGTCTTTTTTCGTAGCAGGGTCGGGGGAAAGAATAGGAAATACGATTTCACTATATTTCTGACCGGGAACAGGACCTATCACAAGAATATTTCTTTTATTAGGACGATAACACTGAAAAGACAGATTGCCCATCTTTTCTTTCATTTCGGGAGAAATACGATCGGGGGGGGCTAATTCGAATCCCTCAGGTAAAATAAGAACAGCTCCTACATTCAAAGCTCCCCTTTTACCATTAGCAAGAACTTGTTTAAGTTGCATATCATAAGGAATTCGAACAACTGCTTCAAATACAGTATCAGGAAGCACAGCTTGCGGAACTTCAATATCCACGGGCTTATTAGCTAAATGGCAATTGGCACATACAATTCGCCCAGTTGCTTCTCGTGGATTTTCATAACCCTGCTGCGCAAAAATGGGATATGCATTTGAAATAGATGCTCGAGTTATTGCATATATCATGATCGATACATAAATGGATCGAGTCATCTGTTCTTTTACCCAAGAAAAAGTCTTTCTATTTTGCATGGTCCAATCATTGATCCCCGGAATTTCTACAATAAATTTGATAGGTAACTAGTAGAATTCCCTATCCACAAGTTTGCCATTGTATTGATTGTACTGAAAGAATTGTACTGGTAGAATATAGTATGAATACCTTGAATTGAAAAGGTAGAAGTAGAAAGAATAAGTAAGATGGAAAATGATCTATTTATACATGAAGAAAGATTCTGATTTGATTGATATCAAAAGATCTAATGAATTATTCATTCATTGAATGATAAATTACTACAAGCGAAGGAGATACACGATTTAAAAAATGGAAGATCCAATATTTCACAATTGTATCTAGAATCACTGGAAAAGTGGAAACAAGACCAGATATAATCTGATCATTCTGAGCCAATCCAAAATCGTTGTAGATCGAACCAATCATTAGTTCCCAACCATGGGTCGAGTGAAATCCGATCCATAAATCAGTAACTAAAAGAATCGAAAAAGCTTTGATTGTATCACTTAAGTTATAGAGAAATTCCTGAATCCAAGAATTTAGAATGAAAAGTTCTTCATTACCCAGAAAAAAATAACCACTTAGAATAGCGAAACAGATTAGATTTGTAGAGAAATGCAAAATGATATGGAAATGAGATTCATTGTGTCTTTGGACCAATTGTATTGTTTCCTTGTGCATTCCTATACGAAGCCTTTGCATATGTGTCTCCGAGTACTCCTTTATCATCTCGTCCAACAGGAATAGTTCTTCTAATTCCATAAATTTTTCTAGAACATTTTTCTCTTGAATATCATTCAAAAGGATTTCGGATTGTCTGGTATTCCACCAATTAAGAACCCAAGTTTCTATACATTTATTAAATGAGAGAGAAACCCACCAGGGCAAAAAGAGTATAGACACAAGATATGGGAGGGAAGCCAATGCTTTCTTTTTTTTCATTCTGTATCCGTGATTTGAATTGTTAATGAACCTGTTTCATTCGTCGATTCTATCTGATATTTCTATGAAGCACGAATTATCTAACAAGAGCCTATAACTCTAACAAGAACAAGGTATCGAACCTATGGTTCTTTTCCTATTTTTGTTTTTGTGTAAGAATTGAGTCTTTGGATCTAGAATAGAACATAGAAGAAGGGCCCTTTTCGAATGAAAAAAAAGAAGTAAATATTCTTTCCATATTCCAGAGATCTCAATTAGGCAAATTGTAACCGATTTCCTCTTCATTTCTTCCTTTCGATGAAGACTCGAAAACCCATTTGAACTAACGAATATAATTTGGATTTAAAGACGAAACCTACCGGATCCTTTAATTCTTTTATTTCTATTTCGAAAGATTTCACTGTCTAACCGCAGCGTGGGGATAGGGTATCAATTCAAAGGCCTAAAAAGAGGAATTATGTTTTACGAAAATAAAAGAAATGTTAGGATATTTGATGAATCTATACTTATTAGACTTTTTTCTTTTTACTAGTATAAAGAATGAAGCTGGACGCCATGTGTATACAAAATAGTTTTTGTGTACAAATAGTTTCTATTCTCCTTAATCTATTTTATTTCATTAGTTCTATTCTATTTTCTTAGTCCATATACGTCCTCCTGCTTTTGAGATGTATTAAGTTCCTTTTCTCATGCTGAGATTTCTTCTTCAGTTCATTTCAAAATACTTCAATAGGTACGCGCAAGAAATAGGCCAATTCGGCAGCTTTTTGTTCAATTTCTCGTGGAGTCAAATTCTCATCAGTACGGGTCAAGGGAATGGCTCCTTGGCCCCTGATTTCCATATAAAGGACACGGCGAGGAAAAAGACCCTCTCTTACCTCCATTCTGATTGATTGGATATCTTTCAGAAAGAAACGAAGGAAGATACGACGATTTCTTCCAGGAAATCCCCAACGAAAAAGGGACATTATCCCTTCTTTTCTATCAAATCGGTCATAACCACTACCTACATTCCATGAAATTGTGCACCACAAATAAGAACTAATGAATAGACCTGCGATCCCATAGAAAGACATCACGATCCCTTGTGGGAAAAAAAGAATTTGCTGAGACGGAAATACGGATATCAGATTTTTACCAAGATAACTGGAAGTTCCAACCACTAAGAATCCTAGTGAACCTAAAAAAAGGATACAGGCCCAGCAAAAATTACTTGTTTTTCGAGACCCCGTTATAAGTTCTATCCATATATGTTCTGATCGCCAGTTCATACTATACTAGATCCAGTTGCATTCGATTGGAATTGAGAGAATAACTCAAATGGATTTGAGTCGATTTTTCTTGCTTGATCCCGAAGTAACTTTCATCAACTAGCAGCATTCCGACGGGAACCTTTAGGAATAATTGGTTAGATACATTGAGTTTATATTTCAAATCTTTTTCAAAAAAGATTTGCTGATGATCATTTTGAATTAAATCATTGAATTGATTAAGCTATAATCGCATATACACGCATTAATGCAATGCGTATATTATGCATCGGCATACATAACAAAACAACTATTTGTTTTCGGAAAGGCCACATATCATATATCCTACCATATTACATTAAAAGAGTAAGAGTATCTGTATGATGATCCAGTGTTGAAAGAAATTGATGAGATTTGGTCCCATCGTATTTAAACAATATTATTTCTTTGGACATAAATAGATAAAGAAGCCATTGCGATTGCCGGAAAGACTAGGCCCACTAAAGGAACAAAAATAGAGGGAAAGTTCAAATCTATCATAGAATGGGTACCTCGATTTCATATTTGTACCTATTATAATTCTAAATTATAATTATAAAGATATCTTATGATAAGTCTATCTATTAGAAAGAATATTAAGAGAATCTTAATATGAAGTATTTCAGAATAAATAACGAATGTAGAACTAAATGAAGTGTACCTATTCCTCTTTCTACACGAATATGTATGAGAATCCGCTTTCAGAAATTGGATTCTTCTTCTCCCATCCTTATCTTCATCGTCTTTCTATCTTTCCTTTCAAAACACCTTTTTTGTTTTGAAAGGAAAGATAGAAAAGAGTTTCTTATGAGTTCCCGACTTTAACCAATCTTATTCAACAAATTCAACAAAAAGGGATTCCTAGTGAAAAACGGGGGTTCTCGCTAAATAGAAAGAACTTCTATATTCTTCTTATTTGTTATTTGAATATTTATATTTTCTTTATTTGATTTGAGATTTCTTCTTTCTTTTTATTTCATATTTTATTTTTCTTTCCCGGATTTCTCGGAAGGAGAAAGAAATTCTTTTTTATCTTGTCGATAGAGGGATGCTTATTCGCTACAAAGAAAAATAACTGAAGCTAGTGCTATACTTCCATTTGAAAATGAAGAATTTCAATCTTTTTTAAAATCTTTTTTGAATCTTTATTTAAGGGAAGGAAACCATGTAGCTGAAATAACTCATTCAGAACACCTTTGAAAGGATTACGTGGTACAATTGGGTCGAATAAGCCCTTATGGAATAAATACTCAGCCGCTTGTGAACCGTCGGGTACTGTCTTTTTCAATGTTTGTTCAATTACTCTTTTACCCGCAAAAGCAATGTAGGCATTAGGTTCAGCAATAATGATATCTCCCAACATACCAAAACTTGCTGTAACTCCGCCAGTTGTAGGAGATGTAAGGATTGATACATAGAATAACTTTTTCTTTGATTGATAATCATATGAAGCAGAAGATATTTTAGCCATTTGCATCAAGCTCAAACTCCCCTCTTGCATGCGTGCTCCTCCAGAAGCACACACAATAATGACAGGTAAAGATCGATTAGTAGCATACTCGATCAAACGGGTTATTTTCTCACCTACTACAGATCCCATACTACCTCCCATAAACTGAAAATCCATAACTCCAATTGCTATGGGAATACTCTTTAATTGACCTACGCCCGTTTGAACAGCTTCAGTTAAACCCGTTTTTCTTTGATAAAAAGAGATGCGATCTATATAAGGTTCCTCCTCTGAATGAAATTCAATGGGGTCCATAGAGACCATATCTTCATCCATAGGCTCCCAAGTGCCGGGATCAATAAAGAGTTCAATTCTATCTGAACTACTCATTTTCAAATGATATCCGCAGTGTTCACAAATATTCATTTTTGAACTAAAAGATTTTTTATAATTTAATCCATA